TAAATCAATCAAATTTCGAGAGGCTTCCTGAAGTGCTTCTTTCGGAGTTAAACTTCCGTTTGTCCATATTTCGAGAAAAAGTATCTCTTGTTTTTCATTCCCATTCCCATAAGAATGAATACTATGATTCGTATTTCGAACCGGCATGAATACAGCATCTATAGGATAACTTCCATCTTCAAAGTTATGGTGCGTTTTTATAATATATCCGCGATTTCTCTCGATTTGTAATCCAATACAAAAATCAATTGGTTCCGTCAACCAAGCTATATGTTGTGTGTTATCAACGATTTCCACATAAGGGGGTAAGATGATATCTTTAGCAGTTACATACCCAGGACCCTTGACACAAATAGACGCGTCACAAGTTCCATATAGATTACTTCTCAATACAATTTCTTTCAAATTCATTAAAATCTCATGTACCGATTCTTGAATACCCACTATGGTAGAATATTCATGTGGGGCTTTCTCAGATTTTACACGTGTGATACATGTTCCCTCTATTTCTCGAAGCAAAGCTCTTCGTATCGCAATGCCTATTGTGTCGGCTTGACCTTTCATAAGTGGAGACAGCATAAAGCGGCCATAATAAAGGCGTTTACTGTCTGTTCTTGATTCAACACATTTCCACTGTAGTGTCCGAGTAGATACTGTTACTTTCTCTCGAACCATGGTAATATTATTTGATTATATTAGCGAATCATTTATTTCTCTTGATATTTCTTCACTGCTCATTTCTACACACGTCTTTTTTTCGGAGGTCTACACCCATTGTGTGGCATAGGAGTTACATCCCGTACGAAAGTTAACAGTATACCACTTCTACGAATCCCTCGTAATGCTCCGTCTCTTCCAAGACCAGGACCTTTTATCAGGACGTCGGCTCGTACCATACCTTGATCCACTACTGTACGGATAGCATTTGCTGCCGCGGTTTGAGCAGCAAATGGTGTCCCTTTTGTCGTTCCTTTGAATCCAGAAGTACCGGCGGAGGACCAAGAAACTACCCGACCCCCTACATCTGTAACAGTGACAATGGTATTAGTGAAACTAGCTTGAACATGAATGATTCCTTTTGATATTCGACGTGCACTCTTACGTGAACCAATACGTCCATTCCTACGCGAACTAATTTTCGGTCTAGCTTTTGCCATATTTTAGCATTTCCTAAATATGAGGCGGCGATATATGGATATATCCATTTCACGATTCTTTATTTGTACATTGGTTCAGTTAGCAAGTTTGATTATCCTTGTCGTCGTTTATGTTTCGGGTTCGAACAAATTACTAAAATTCGTCCTCTTCTACGGATTAGTCGACATTTTTGACAAATTTTACGAACAGAAGCTCTTATTTTCATATTTCCCATTCCTTACCTTAATTTGAAATCTACTTTGTTCTTAGAAGAAAAAAAAAGTCTCTTGATATTTTGCATCTCGAATTGTATTCCCGCGAAAGACATGTTAAAGTTGAAAAACTAATCCTTCGAATCTTTGTTGCGTTGCGAAGTCGATAAATTATATGCCCTCTGATTGAATCATAACGACTTACTTAAAATTTGACTGTATTTTATGGCGGTAGCCGTATAAACCCACGTTGGATCTTTTCCGAAATAGAACTTAGAATCAGATCCTCATTATCTACCCCAACATACTATTCCGATTCTGAATCGATTCATTAATGAAACCCTCATGAATTCTTTTTTGTTCTTTTATTCCAGGTACTGTACTTGAAGTCTCAACTTATGGAGGTAGAACAATATTAGACAACCCCCTTTTCTTTTTCCTTTGCCAAATTTTACAAATAGGAAGTTTTAGATCCAATTTTGATATTCAAAATATTACCATATATAACACAAAATTTCTCCCCCGATTCCTTCTAGTCGAGCCTCTCGGTCTGTCATTATACCTCGCGAAGTAGAAAGAATTACAATCCCCATCCCGCCTAAAATTCTAGGGATTCTTTGATAGTTAGAATAGATTCGTAGACCGGGTCGACTGATCCGTTTTAAATTTAAAATATTTCTATAGGGTCTTTTCCTATTCCTTCTATGTCGCAGGGTTAAAACCAAAAAATTTTTGTTGTTTTCTCGATGCTTTCTCACGTTTTCAATAAAACCTTCTCGTAAAAGTATTCTCACAATATTTTCAGTAATATTAGTGGATGCTATTCGAACGACTCTTTTACCAGCCATATCAGCATTTCGTATAGAAGTTATTATCTCAGCAATAGTGTCCCTACCCATGATGAATTCGAATTATTGGGGCAAAAAATTTGATACTATCAACGTGTTTTTTTTTACTTCTTTGTCTATGAATTATATTATTAAAGAAAGGTATATGCGTGAGACACATTCTACTAAATTTTGAATCTATTTTTTTTTTTCAAATACTCCACTAGAAACATATCACGATTTCATTTTATAATACTTTTATAGGACCTCGGGAGCTAATGAAACTATTTTAGTAAAATTTAATTGTCTCAATTCTCGGGCGATTGCACCAAAAATTCTAGTTCCTTTTGGATTTCCTTTTTGATCAATAACAACTGCGGCATTGTCATCATATCGTATTATCATCCCATTGTCACGTTTGAGTTCTTTACAGGTACGCACAATTACAGCTCTGACTACTTCTGATCTTTCTAGAGGCATCTTAGGTACTGCTTCTTTGATAACAGCCACAATAATGTCACCAATATGAGCATATCGACGATTGCTAGCTCCTATGATTCGAATACACATCAATTCTCGAGCCCCGCTGTTATCCGCTACATTTAAATGGGTCTGAGGTTGAATCATATCATTTTTTTATTCTGTTCTTTACAATCCAAGGGGCGAAGAAAAAAAGAAATATTTTTTGTCCACAAACAACCTGTGTTTTTGTTTCATTCTTAAGATTCTTTTCGATTGGTTCTATATTTTTGTTCTATCTCCGAAATAATGAATTGAGTTCGTATAGGCATTTTGGATGCTGCTATTGAGATAGCTCTTCTGGCAATCTTTTGTGTTACTCCACCCATTTCATAAAGTATTCGACCGGGTTTAACAACAGCTACCCAATATTCAGGGGATCCTTTTCCTGAACCCATACGTGTTTCCGCAGGTCGTACAGTAACTGGTTTATCCGGAAATATACGTACCCATATTTTTCCCCCACGACGTGCCTTTCGTGTCATTGCTCGTCGACCTGCTTCTATTTGTCTAGATGTGATCCAAGCAGGTTCAAGTGCTTGAAGAGCATATTTACCGAAAGAAATATGATTACCTCGAGAAGATCTTCCCTTCATTCTTCCTCTATGTTGTTTACGGAATCTGGTTTTTTTTGGGTTATAGTTGATGGTTTTTTCTGAATTCCATCTCTACTACAGAACCGGACGTGAGAGTTTCTTCTCATCCAGCTCCTCGCGAATCACGAATAAGGGATTTCCTAATCAAAAAATGAAGTCAAAGTTAAGATATATAAGATATATATGAAAGTTAAATTATGTATTTACTGAGGAATACGAAGAATCGTTAGGAATTTATATATCTTGTTTGACTAGATTGGAATAGAAAATTCAACATTGAAAAATCTTGTATTATTCTAACTAATCCTTATTCTGTCTTTTATCCTATTGCTTTTTGCTTTTGCAATAAAAAAAGAAAGTTTTCGCGGGCGAATATTGACTCTTTCAATTTCTATTTCAGTTGTAGGACTAGCATGTCCCAGATCTCAGAATAGATGAATTGATCTCCGGCTCATTCCGCCATCCCGACCAGTGAATTATTCAGATTTTTTCAATATGATCTTTTGCATTCACAGGTTCCGTCGTTCCCATCGCTTCTTACTTAATGGTTAGGTCCGAATTTCACAATGGAGCTCATAATACTAATAAAATGAGGTCGTGAGCCACTCTTCTCAGTCTTTATTGGCTCGAAGCTCTTGCTTTTTTTCTTCTATTAATTGATTTATTTAATTAAATTAAATTAATTAGGGTATGGATATAAATCAGTAGTCATGCTTTATTACACTGCCCTTTATCATAGACCTTACATATTGGAATTTTAAATCATTGAGATTTTTTTTCTCTCTTTCTCTCCGCCTTCCATTTTATCCACATCTTTTTTCTCTATTTTTTGCTTTGCAACTTAGAATCTTTTTTTTATGCAAAAAAAAAAATGGCAGTTGCTACAAAGATATGACCTATAACTAGATATCATATCGTGACTGGTTCTTTAGATCCAGATAATGCGAAGTTGATGAGTTGGTTATTAGTTCATGGGTCTGGTTTACCCTAATCAACGAGTCACACACTAAGCATAGCAATGATAATTATATCAAAAGGTCAATCGAATTTTTATTCAACCCTATAGAATTTAGTATTAGAAATTAGAATTGCTCCCTTTGATTGGCCAGAAAAAGAATGACCGAGGTTCTCTGTTTTTGTTCAATTACTGGTATCGAAGGGAAAGACAAATAATAAAGGTTTATTCGACCTCGTCTAGAAATATCCAAATTTTTATGCCTAATACCCCATAGATAGTTCGAACTGGATAAGAACAATAATCAATTTTAGCTCGAATAGTTTGTCGGGGAACCCTTCCTTCTCTGATCCATTCCACACGTGCAATTTCCTGTCCGTCAATGCGCCCCGCAATTTGTACTTGAATTCCTTTTGTATCTGCTTCTTCCGCTAGTTCAATAGCTTTTTTCATTGCTTTTCGAAAAGAAACTCTATTCTTTATTTGTTCGGCTATAAATTCGGCAAGAATATGAGGGTTTCCATAAGGTTTTGCAATTTCTGTGATAGCAACGTTCAATTTTAGTTTTCGCTTTACACAATTCAGTTCTTTTTGGAGCATCATTTGTAATTCTTTGATTGCTCCCGGTCTATTGTCTATTAATTCGTCTTTAAATCCCATAAAGATTATGACTTTGATCAGATCGAGTTGTTTTTGAATATCTATACGTGTAATTCCCTCGACGCCAGAGGGCATATTCTTTTGTACATAATTC